TTCTGATTACATATCTATCTTTCACCTTATACATATAATGTATAAATGAGATAATATTATGGTATATGAGAGGGGTATATGAGAATGAAAGGGTATGTGTACAATCTTTCTATGTATTCTGCAGTTTTTTTCTTCAATTAGATGTTAAATGTGAATGAACCATAACTATGTAGCCCTCTTCCTAATAGATTGACCCCAAAATAGCAGATCCAAATTATAAGAAATCCCATAGAAGCCACAATTGCTGAATTTGCACCTTGCAAACTTTTATTTGTTCTAGTATGTAAATAAATCGCGAATACGGTCCAAGTAATAAATGCCCAGGTTTCTTTTGGGTCCCAATTCCAATAAGATCCCCATGCCTCATTAGCCCATACTGCTCCTGAAAGAATACCTATAGTTAAAAGGGTAAAACCCAAGCCAATGACACGATAACTCCAATAATCCAATCGCTGAGTCAATTGATATCTGTGATAATTTCTAAACGAAAAATTCACGTATTGGGTCTCATCAAAAGAAAATGAACTAATTAATAAATTATTGGTTTTACCGAAAATATCTATTTTCCTTCTAAACATAATGACCAGGAGAGTTATGGATAATAATGATCCACATAAAAGAGCTGCATAGCTCAACAACATCATACTTACGTGCATCATTAACCAACGAGATTGTAGAGCAGGCACTAATATTGCGGATTGATGTATTTTAGTTAAAAGACCCGAAGTGGCAAATCCTTGGGTTAAAATAGCGCTTGGGGCGGTTATTTTACTGAAATAATTCATATAGTTTCTAAAATATGGAACTATATGAATAAGGGAAAAACTCCATGAAAGGAACATTAATGATTCATATAGATCACTTAATGGTACATGTCCCGAATAAATCCAACGAGTAACTAATAATCCTGTTATACAGAAAAAAGTAGCTATCATGCCTTTTTCTGACGAATCACATAGTCCTACAATTTCATAGACCAAGGTCATCAGATGAGTAGGAATCACAATTAAAATGATCGAAAAAGATAGGTGAGTTAATATATGTTCTAAAGTTGCAAATATCATAAACAATCATTTTTTTGTTATATTATAGTTATAAAAAAGGGAACCCTTCCTTAATCACCGAATGTAATTAAGGTATCGAATTAAAGGATCCGTTGTGTCTTTTTTTGTTTTAGAGAATGCCGCCACTCGGACTCGAACCGAGATGCTCTAGCACTGCTTCCTAAGAACAGCGTGTCTACCGATTTCACCATGGCGGCTTGTTCGAAGTAATACTAACCCATGCATATTCAATCGTCGATATTGAGAGGTTCAATGCAATTGCAATAGATTATTATTGAATAAATCGAAGAATAGCCATTCAAGTCAATATTTGAAGGTTCAATAATTGTTACTAGCTTACTTACTAATAGTGAATTAGTAATAGTGAATCGATGGGGAAAATGGCAATCCCCATCTCGCAAATCATATAAAAATGTACTCTATTCACTATATTGAACCTTGTATCTTGCGTCTAATAATGCCCTTTTTTCAAACGAAACACAAATAGTGCCATTTTAGGGCCCAGCATATGATACAGAATCATTAATTTATCCAATCATTGATTGATGTTGATTTAGATCATTTGAAGGGTTTCTTATCACATTATTATTTATTCTTTGCTTTTTTATTTCATTTTTTTTGTCGTACAAAAAAACCTTTTGAATAACCGGTAGAAATGGATTTAGCTAAAGAAAAAGCTTTTACCGCTGCCCAATATCCCTTTCTCTTCCAAAAATTTCTACGAATATGCTTTTTTGATATAGAAGTACGTTTTTTTGGAACCGCCATGCAAAAATTCACTTTTCTAAGTTGAATGTGAAAGACATGTATTGTTCAAAATGGATCATTAATTCTTTCTATTCATATATCTATTATTTAGTTTATAGATTTTCTTCATAACATACAAATATGCGCATATAGCATATAATTATAATTATTGCTAGGGACTAAAACTCAAATAAAAAGAAAGGAGATGCGATTCACTAGGTATAACTCTCATAGAAAAAAAGAGTTATCTTTTTTCTCTTTTTGAAGTATTCATTATCATTATTATTGCATACAATGACAATCTCAGAAGAAAGAAAATTGTACTGATTGTTTCATATCTCCATTCATTAGGATCGATGGTATCAACTACCGATGAAATCGACCCCCGCTGATAAATAAAAAAGAAAAATAAAATAAAAGGTTCCAATTCCTATCTCAGTCTATTTTAAATATACCATATATATATAACCTACATATACCTACCGTCGTAATACATTTAATAACAATAACCAGAAATTCATTACCTACATGAAATAAAACAATAAGATTTTCTCTACCAATTGATCACATTAAAGCATAGCGTCTCCACGATTCGAATAATACTTTTGTTCAATGATCCATTACTTGAACTTGATTAAGGCAATTTAAGTAACCTCTTACTTCACCTTCTTACTTCACCCTTATGGGAGGTTACAAGTATCATAGAATTTCCCACAAGTTCTGGTGGAAGCCAATCGATCAGATTCAAATAAAATTTAAATTAGTTAATGATTTTGGATAAAAGATCTTGTTGGGTTGAGTTATTTGTGGATCTCATGATCCATATCAAAAGCTAATAATTACTTAACCCCTAGTATTAAGCAAGAATTTGCTTAATTATATCATTTGACCAATTCAATTGTAACTCCTTGGGTCAAATTTGAAATAGTCGAGGAAGAGCGAGATTAATAAAAAATAATATTCTTTTCCGTATCCTTATTTTAGTTTGTGTTTAAAAAAAATAAATAATAACTGGTGATGAATATGAATTGGGAACAATAATTAATATAATTAATTAGAAGAAAATAGAGGAAAAAGGTTTGATTTAATTTTATTATTATGGAACGCACATATCAATATGCATGGATTATACCTTTCGTTCCGCTTCTAGTTACTATGTTAATAGGATTGGAACTCCTGCTTAATCCGACAGCAACAAAAAATATTCGTCGTATATGGGCTTTTCCCGCTGTTTTATTGTTAAGTATAGTTATGGTCTTTTCCACCAAGCTGGCGATCCAGCAAATAAATGGTAGCTCAATTTATGAATATCTATGGTCTTGGAGCATCACTAGTGATTTTTCCTTAGAATTCGGCTACTTGATTGATCCACTTACTTCTATTATGTCGATATTAATCACTACTGTTGGAATCATGGTTCTTATCTATAGTGATAATTATATGTCTCATGACCGAGGATACTTGAGATTTTTTGCTTATATGAGTTTTTTCAATACAGCGATGCTGGGATTAGTTACTAGTCCCAATTTGATACAAATCCATATTTTTTGGGAACTAGTGGGAATGTGTTCCTATCTGTTAATAGGTTTTTGGTTTACCCGACCAATTGCAGCAAATGCCTGTCAAAAAGCGTTTGTGACCAATCGTGTGGGGGATTTTGGTTTATTATTAGGAATCCTAGGTTTTTATTTAATAACAGGTAGTTTCGAATTTCAGGATTTATTCGAAATATTCAATGATTCGATCATTAATAACAATGAGATTAATTCCTCATTTGCTACGCTTTGTGCCTTCTTATTATTCCTCGGTGCAGTTGCTAAATCTGCGCAATTCCCACTTCATGTATGGTTACCTGATGCTATGGAGGGACCCACTCCTATTTCGGCTCTTATACATGCGGCTACTATGGTAGCCGCAGGAATCTTTCTTGTAGCTCGGCTTCTTCCTCTTTTCATAGCTATACCTTACATAATGAATATCATATCTTTGATAGGTGTAATAACGGTACTATTAGGAGCTACCTTAGCTCTTGCTCAAAGAGATATTAAGAGAAGTTTAGCTTATTCCACGATGTCTCAATTGGGATACATTATGTTAGCTTTGGGTATAGGTTCTTATCGAGCCGCTTTATTCCATTTGATCACTCATGCTTATTCTAAAGCATTATTGTTTTTAGGGTCTGGATCAATCATTCATTCCATGGAACCCATTGTTGGGTATTCTCCGGCTAAGAGTCAGAACATGGTTCTTATGGGCGGTTTAACCAAATATATGCCAATTACAAAAACAACTTTTTTTTTAGGTACACTTTCTCTTTGTGGTATTCCACCCCTCGCTTGTTTTTGGTCTAAAGACGAAATTCTTAATGATAGTTGGTTGTATTCACCGATTTTTGCGATAATAGCTTTTTACACAGCAGGATTAACTGCATTTTATATGTTTCGTATGTATTTACTTACTTTCGAAGGGCATTTACGTAGTCATTTTCAAAATTACAGCGGACACACAAATAGTTCCTTCTATTCAATATCCATATGGGGGCAAGAAGGTTCCAAACCTGTTAGCAGTAATTTGCTTTTAACAACAAGGAATAATAATGACAAGTCCTCCTTTTCCAATTGCTCGTTTTCTGATACATATAAAATTGCCGGTTATGTAAGAACCATGCGATCATCTTTTAGTACTCATTTTTTAAATAAAGACTCTCATACTTTACTATATCCGCATGAATCGGACAATACCATGTTATTTCCCCTGCTTATATTGGCTATATTTACTTTGTTCGTTGGATGCATAGGAATTCATTTCGGGCACGAAGTAATGGAGGTTGACATATTATCGAAATGGTTAACCCCATCGATTAAACTTTTACATCAGAATTCAACTGATGAAGATTGGTATAAGTTTTTGACGAATGCATTTTATTCAGTTAGTATAGCCTACTTCGGAATATTTATAGCATCCGTTCTATATGGGTCTGTCTATTCAGATCGACAAAATTTGTACTTAATCAATTCATTTGCTAAAATAGATTCGAAAATGAGAATTCGCTTAGAACAAATAATAAATGTCATATACAACTGGTCATACAATCGCGGCTACATAGACGTTTGTTACGAAAAAGTATTCATTAGGGGTGTACGAGGATTAGCTCAACTAGCTCATTCTTTTGATCGACGAGTAATTGAT